TAGTTTTGTTGGTTGGTTAATTGGTCACATTTTATTCATGAAATGGGTTGGCTTGGTATTATTCTGGATACGGCAAAATTATTCGATTCGATCTAATAATAAGTACCTTGTGTCAGAATTGAGAAATTCTATGGCTCGAATCTTTAGTATTCTCTTATTTATCACCTGTGTCTACTATTTAGGCAGAATGCCGTCGCCTATTGTCACTAAGAAACTGAAAGAAACCTCAGAAACGGAAGAAAGAAAAGAAGAAAACGATGTAGAAACAACTTACGAAGAAGACAAAGATAGCCCAGACTACGAGGATTTTTATCTTGATACTCATCAAGATAATTGGGAATTGGTAAAACTTAACTTAAAAAAAGAAGAGAAAAATGAAAAAAATAAAGATTGATACATAAGATAAATACAAAAATAAATAAGAAGAGACTCGTCCGCCTCCCATATATTTAACCCCTTCCCCTATAAAGAAACTCGTAACGCCAACCCCGTTTGTAATTCCATCAATTATATGTCTATCAAAAAACTGAATTCGTTCAGCTAATCCTCTTATACCTACAGTAAAAATCCTAGTATAAAAAATATCTATGTAACCACGATTATATGACCAATTGTATATCACATTTTCTACTTGGTCCAAGAGAATTCTCTTGGGGCCCCCCTTTACAAAAAAATTGGCTAAGTCCAAATTTAGTAGAGATGAATAAACGGATCCATATAAAATAGATGCTATAAATAATCCAAAAAGAGCTATACTGACCGAAAAAACTGCATTTTTTAAAAAATCATACCAATCTGGGGAACCATTAAAATTTGTATGGAAAAAATTTGTGGACGGAGTTAACCATTTCGATAATAGATCAAAATCTATTACTCCTTGATCAAAATTAATTCCGATTGATCCAACGAATAAAGTAAATAGTACTAATACAAGTAGAGGAAATAACATAGTATTGTCCGACTCATGAGGATAGGTGTAAGTATATTTATTTCTAAAGTGAGTACTAATGTATCGTACTCTATTTCTTCCATTATCATCAATTTGATATGTATCCTTTGAAAAAAAGGAGACCTTATTATTCACTGTTGATAAAAGTAAATTTCTATTGACTGCTTTTGGCACTTTTTTTCCCCATAAAGATATTGAATAGAAAGAACTATTTTTAGTGCTACTGTAATTTTGAAAATGAATGCGCAAATGTCCATCAAAGGTAAGTAAATAGATCCGAAACATATAAAATGCGGTTAATCCCGCTGTAAAGGAAGCTATTATTGCGAAAGTTGGTGAATATAACCAACTATCATGAAGAATTTCATCTTTGGACCAAAAACAAGCAAGAGGCGGAATACCACAAAGGGAGAGTGTACCTAATAAAAAGGTAATTCTTGTAATTGGAACATATTTTGTTAAACCGCCCATAAGAACCATATTTTGACTTTTATCTGGTGAATATCCAACAATGGGTTCCATTGAATGAATAATTGATCCGGATCCCAAAAACAATAAAGCTTTCGAATAGGCATGAGTGATCAAATGGAATAAAGCGGCTCGATAAGAACCTATACCCAGAGCTAACATAATATAACCCAATTGAGACATTGTCGAGTAAGCTAAACTTCTTTTAATGTCTCTTTGAGCAAGAGCCAAAGTAGCTCCTAATAGTACTGTTATTACGCCTATTGAAGAAATGATATTCATTATGGAAGGTATAACTATGAAAAGAGGAAGAAGCCGAGCTACAAGAAAAATTCCTGCTGCTACCATAGTAGCAGCATGTATAAGAGCAGAAATGGGAGTGGGTCCTTCCATAGCATCAGGTAACCATATGTGAAGGGGGAATTGTGCGGATTTAGCAACTGCACCAACGAATAAAAAAGAAGCACACAGAGTAGCAAATAAGGAATTTACTCCATTATTATGAACCAAGTTATTAATTATTTCGAACAAATCCCGAAATTCTAAACTACCTGTTATCCAATAAAGTCCTAAAATTCCTAATAATAAACCAAAATCCCCTATACGATTGGTTACAAAAGCTTTTTGGCAAGCACTTGCCGCACTCGGTCGTGTGAACCAAAAACCTATTAATAAATAGGAACACATTCCTACAAGTTCCCAAAAAATATAAATTTGTATAAAATTGGAACTAGTAACTAATCCTAACATAGAACTATTGAAAAAACTCATATAGGCAAAAAATCTCAAATATCCTTGATCGTGAGACATATAATTGTCACTATAAATAAGAACCATGATTCCAACAGTAGTAATTAATATTGACATGATAGAAGTAAGTGGATCGATCAAGTGTCCGAACTCTAAAGAAAAATTATTATTGACGGTCCAAGACCATAAATATTGATAGATAAAATTTCCATTTATTTGTTGAATAGATAGATTGACCGAAAATGCCATAGCTATACTTAGCATCAAAACACTCGGAAAAGCCCACATACGGCGAATATTTTTTGTTGCTGTCCGAATAAGCAGAAGTCCAAATCCTATTAACATAGTAACTGGAAATGGAAGAAAGGGTATTATCCATGCATATTTATATGTATGTTCCATAAAAAAACAAATTTTCATTTTTTTTTTTCTTATAATTTAATTGTTTCCGATTCATCAATTCTTATCGCTTTTGAAAGGAACAATAAAAAATCAACAAAAAAAGATATAAAAAACTCAATTATTTTGATTTTTCATTATTCTGACTTTTCTCAGATATTGGAAATATTCAAAAGTTCCAATTCAAATGATATGACTAAATAGCTAGATAAGAGTAATTACTTAGTTATTAACTTTAACTAAAGCTAAAGAATTCTCTAAGGAAAGATAGTTAATAAAATGAAATAAAATGGGAAATATGAGATTTTGAATCATTCTACGACTATACTACCATCCTATTCTGACAATATGTAATCATATCATATACTATAGTATAGTATAGTAAGTAAAAACAATCATACCAAAACAGTAGAATATAAATCATAGTATGTCTCAATAAATCCACGCAAAAAAAAGACTAGTTATTTTAGTGATTTTTTTGTAGTAATTACCTAACCCATTGCGGAACTAATTGATTGGATTCCAATCCAATAAGAAAGTATCATAAATATTATAATACTCTGTATTTCGTATAGAACTGAAAAAAAAAACTAAAAATTGGAGTTCTCCTTCTTAGGTAATAGAATGTCTTGTTTAACATATTAACCACTAATTGTAGCTTAAGTTTGAATTTAAATTATAGACACAGTAATATGAGCTTATTCAATTCCAAACTAATAATCATAAAATTCCTTTTCAAATTTCCCCCTTTCTTCCATTTTTTTTTGCCTAGTGTGTTAATATGTGACATTGTTATATATGTAACATGCATGTCATACATATATTTATATTCATACATATATTTATATATAAATAATATATTTGTATTGTATGTTATGAAAAAACTATTATCGACGAAATTTAGTTAAGTATAGAAAATGACTAAAAAGAACGATCTATTTTGAGCAATACATGTCTTTCACATACAACAATAAAAATGAGTAATTCTTTTTTTTGAATGGCAGTTCCAAAAAAACGTATTTCTATATCAAAAAAACGTATTCGTAGAAATATTTGGAAGAAAAAAGGATATTTAGCTGCAATAAAAGCTTTTTCTTTAGCAAAGTCAGTTTCTACTGGAGATTCAAAAAGTTTTTTTGTGCGACAAACAAATAAGAAAATATTGGAATAATCGGAATTTCCAATTTTGGAATATGAATAATTCCCTTTAACTAAATGTATTGATGTATTGAACTCAATACAATATTAGTTAGAACTAACTGCTATAATATGATATGTAGAATAAGAATTTCTCTATCTAAGTATCATTATTTTTTTTTCATTCTATTTTTTATTATAATCTATTTATTAATTCGTAAGATGCTTTTTTCCTATTCATTTTTTTTCACAACGGAAAAATCTTTGTTCATTCTATTTTTCCGTTGTGAAAAAAAATTGTGATGGATGTTGAAACTATTTTATTTTTTATTATATGCCTAACTCAAGACCAAGTCGGTTTCATAAATATTATCATAATTTTTTTTAGAAATTATGTACACAACAAACGACACAGAGTATTATATTAATTTTATATTATATATTGAAATTAATTAATACTTAATGATACTAAGAAAAGTATCAAAATCGTTAGAAAAATTACTTAAATTTAGTAATAGAATTGTGATACATATGAAATTCTATTTATTTTTTTTTTGTTCGTTTAGAACAAAAATCTCTTTGACAATTTGTTTTTCATTTATCTGATTTCGTGGATTCAATTCAAAATAAATAAAAAATATAAAAAGAGGACAATTCACAATTCTTAGTTTCTGTTTCGACTGAAAACAAAATTGGTATTTCAAATTACAAGTGTTCCGGGAGAACTTAATATACAGATAGTACGTAAAAGTTGATTGAACCTACAATGATACTAATCTAAGTAAAAATTATTGAAAATTCAAAGATGAATTTAAAAGAGCTCTTATTTATCAGTTCTAATATTTCCTAAACTATATTGAATCCTTGAATCTAGATCTAGACGATTCAACATGAATTCACTATTATTATTTCAAGTAAGCCGCTATGGTGAAATCGGTAGACACGCTGCTCTTAGGAAGCAGTGCTAGAGCATCTCGGTTCGAGTCCGAGTGGCGGCATACTGTAAAAAAGATACAATGGATCCTATAATGTATTTAATTCCCAATTTCCATTCTGTAATGGGACCTTTTTTATGTATGATATTTGTGACTTTAGAACATATATTAACTCATCTCTCTTTTTCGATCATTTCAATTGTGATTACGATTCATTTGATGACCCTATTAGTACATGAAATCATAGGGTTGCGTGATTCGTCGGAAAAAGGAATGATAGTTACTTTTTTTTCTATAACAGGATTATTAGTTACTCGTTGGATTTCTTCGAGACATTTTCCATTAAGTAATTTATACGAGTCTTTAATCTTCCTTTCGTGGAGTTTTTCCATTATTCATCTAATTTCCAAGATATGGAATCGTAAAAATGATTTAAGCGCAATAACCGCCCCAAGTGCCATTTTTACCCAGGGTTTCACCACATCGGGTCTTTCAAGTGAAATGCATCAATCGTCAAGATTAGTACCTGCTCTACAATCTCAGTGGTTAATGATGCACGTAAGTATGATGTTATTGAGCTATGCAGCTCTTTTATGTGGGTCGTTATTATCGGTCGCTTTTCTAGTCATTACATTTCGTAAAAACATCGATATTTTTTGTCAAATAAAAATTTTCTTAATTAAGATTAAGTCATTTTTATTTGGCAAAATCGAATACTTGAACAAAAAAAAAAATGTTTTTAAACACACTTCTTTTGTTCCATTTCGAAATTATTACAAATATCAATTAACTCAGCGTTTAGATTATTGGAGTTATCGTGTCATTAGTTTAGGGTTTACCTTTTTAACCATAGGTATTCTTTCTGGAGCAGTATGGGCTAACGAGGCATGGGGATCTTATTGGAATTGGGACCCCAAAGAAACTTGGGCATTTATTACTTGGACCATATTCGCGATTTATTCACATACTAGAACAAATCAAGGTTTGCAAGGTACGAATTCGTCACTTGTAGCGTCTATAGGATTTCTTATAATTTGGATATGCTATTTTTGGATCAATCTATTAGGAATAGGTCTACATAGTTATGGTTCATTCACATTAATATCTAATTGAATAAATTCCATGAGGAATACATAAGACCGTCGTACCATACGTAACGGAAAGTTTGTGCAGGTTTTTGAGAACCATTTGAATCAAGGAATCGTTCAAATGGTTCTCAAAAACTCGGAACATATTTTATTAGAATTCTAATTCACTTTATTTTTTTGTGTTGTACAGTTCAAAAATCTTCAAATTCAAAATTTTAAGACTTTGTTTTCTATCTGATTAATGAAAACTATCTATGAAAATAATTAGATAAGATAGCTTGTACCTTGTCAACTGATAGCGAAAGAATAAAATCAGGATAAATGCCAATCCCTATTACGGGTAAAAAGATACAGATTGAAACAAATAGTTCTCGTGGTCCAGAATCCACAAAATTGGAGTTTGGAATATTGAATAGTTTGTATCCATAAAACATCTGACGTAACATAGATAATAAATAAATAGGAGTTAATATCATTCCAATTGCCATTACAAAGGTAATTAGTATTTTGGGCATTAAAAGATATTTTGGACTGGTAATCATTCCAAAAAATACTACTAATTCTGCAACAAAACCACTCATTCCTGGCAATGCAAGAGAAGCCATCGAGAAACTACTAAACATGGTAAATATTTTTGGCATTGGGATGGATATCCCTCCCATTTCGTCGAGATAAACAAGACGTATTCTATCACAACTCGTTCCTACCAAGAAAAAAAGTGCAGCACCAATAAATCCATGAGAGATTATTTGTAAAACGGCTCCGTTGAGTCCCATGTCGGTTATAGAACTAATTCCTATAATTATGAAACCCATGTGAGACACAGAAGAATAGGCTATTCTCTTTTTTAAATTGCGTTGACCAAGAGAGGTTGAAGCTGCATAGATTATTTGTATTGTCCCTATTATCACCAACCAGGGAGAAAATATAGAGTGGGCGTGAGGTAATAATTCCATATTGATCCGAATCAATCCATATGCCCCCATTTTTAATAAGATTCCAGCTAGAAGCATACATGTACTGTAATGTGCTTCCCCATGGGTATCTGGTAGCCATGTATGTAGGGGTATAATCGGCGATTTGACAGCATAAGCAATAAGGAAGCCCAGATAGAATATTATTTCTAATGTCACAGGATATGACTGATTAGCTAATCTTTCAAAATCCAATATGGGTTCATTGGAACCATATAAACCCATACCTAGAACTCCTATTAAGAGAAAAACGGAACCTCCCGCAGTGTACAAAATAAACTTTGTAGCTGAGTACAAACGTTTCTTTCCTCCCCACATGGATAAAAGTAAGTAAACAGGAATTAATTCTAACTCCCACATGAGAAAAAAAAGTAAAAGGTCTCGAGAAGAAAATAATCCTATTTGCCCACTGTACATTGCTAACATCAGGAAATAGAACAATCGCGAATTTCGAGTAACAGGCCAAGCTGCTAAAGTGGCTAAAGTAGTGATAAATCCTGTCAGTAAAATAGGTCCTATGGAAAGTCCATCGATTCCCAGTCTCCAGTGAAAATCAAAAATATTTATCCATTTTAAATCCTCTTCCAATTGAATTAATGGATCATCCAATTGGAAATGATAACAGAACACATAGGTTGTTAGAAGGAGTTCTAATAAGCATATAAATATAGTATACCACCTAAATACCTTATTCCCCTTATGAGGAAGAAAGAAAATTGAGGAACCCACGAATATCGGCAAAACTACAAGTAGTGTTAACCAAGGGAAATAACTCGTGATAAAGACAAGATGCATTTTGACCAAAAAACCCGTACTCGAGAAAATATATTATTCCGAGCACGGGTTTTTGTCGGTAAAAAGGAATCAAATGATTCAAGTGGAGTTTTTTATAATGTGTCAATAAGATAGACCCATGCTGCGAGTTGTTTCATGCCATAAATAAACGCGTACACTCAAAAAATCTGTTGGACAAGCGGATTCACATCTTTTACAACCCACACAGTCCTCAGTTCTTGGCGCGGAAGCAATTTGCTTAGCTTTACATCCGTCCCAAGGTATCATTTCCAATACATCTGTGGGGCAGGCTCGTACACATTGAGTACATCCTATACATGTATCATAAATTTTTACTGAATGTGACATTGGGTCTATAAATTCCAGTTTTGAACATAAAAATTTTCGATCTGGTAAAGTTAAATCAGGAGGAAATTCATTATATATTTATATTGTAGACACCAGACGAATCAATGGTTTATCAAAAAAATATAATATTAAAAATCAATATATTTCTAAATCTGTTCATGAGAAAGGACCAAGAAACTTTGATTTCCGTTTCAACAACCATGATTATACAAGTCACACATATAATTTCACATTGACATTGGCCAAACAGATCATCAATATTTCAATAGTAATATAAAAGTATATTACTATAAATATTACTATAAAAAAAAGAATAAAAAATGAAATAATTTATATCTATATTTTATTTATATTATTTTATTATATTATTTATGTCTTTATTTATATAATAGTTATGACTAATTATTCAACAAATTTGATTGATTGATACGAGTTGATTTTCTGTTACGATAAATCGACGAAACAATAGCTAACCCAATAGCCGCTTCCGCAGCCGCAATGGCTATAACAAAGATTGAGAAAATGTCTCCTTTTAATTGGCGGCTATCAAATATATTAGAAAATGTTACGAGATTTATATTAACCGAATTTAGTATAAGCTCAAGACACATAAGTGCTCTAACCATGTTTCGACTTGTGATCAATCCATAGATACCGATAGAAAATAAGTAGACGCTCAAAAAAAGTATATGTTCAAACATCATTGGCTAACTCCTCATGAATCTCGATTCATTTCAATATGAACAACAATTCAACCGATTTTATTAACCAGAATCGAGTAATTACAGAAAAAAGAGGGTATCAGCAGTAGATTAAATGAAAAATTTTCCCTTTTCATTGGATTTCGAATTTCTAATAATTATATTAATTCTAAGTATTTCTTATTGACGAGCCATAGTAATTGCACCTATCAAAGAAACTAAAAGAATTATAGAAATAAGTTCAAACGGAAGATAAAAATCTGTTGATAAATGAATTCCAATTTGTTGAACGTTACTAATAAGGTCCTGTTCTATAATCTGATTTGATCTTGTAGTCCAAAGAATTCCGTACCATGACGTATCTAAGATAGTAGTAATTAGTGAAAAAAGAATACTTATACAAACCAGTGAAGTGACTCCATCTCCAATAGTCCAAAAATAGGAATCGTTCGAATATTCTGAACCATTCATGAACATAACAGCAAATAGGATTAAGACATTTATGGCTCCTACATAAATAAGGAGCTGTGCGGCAGCTACAAAATAAGAATTTGATAGAATATAGAATAAGGATATACAAACAAGAACCAATCCCAAGGAAAAGGAAGAATAAATTGGATTGGTAAATAACACTACTCCTAGACCTCCTAATATAAGAACTGATCCCAGAAATACTACAAGTATATCGTGTATTGGTCCAGGTAAATCCATTATGTATAACAGATAAATAAGTCAAAATATTTCATGACCTTACTAAATAGTCCAGGAAAGAAAAGGGTGTTCCCTTTATTTTTATTTTTCTTGTATATGATGGGTTCTTATCTTAATTGAATTCAATCTTAATATGGATTAATGTAGATATAGATAAAGTTCTTGGCCAATCCTACCTTCCTTTTTATCTATTTTCTATTTTTATCTAAAAGAAAAAAGAAAAGAATAGTTGGAATTTTCTATTTTAAAATCATCGCTAAACCATATTCTCAGTTTAAAACAAAGAATGATTCTCAACAATCAATAGTTATTATTTGTAATTTCTGACCAACCCCAAAAAGGGGGGCTTGGATCCTTTATATCAAAAGGATATCTTAGTAATCAGTAACCGTTCTTGAATCAAGAGGGTTATCCTTGTCTATTTTGATTTGAGTCGAATTTATAACTGTTTGAATTGTGTAATCTCCAATTACTGGCATTGGTAACCGACCCAAAGCAATTTGATTATAATTCAATTCGTGACGATCATAAGTAGAAAGTTCATATTCTTCAGTCATTGATAAACAGTTTGTTGGGCAATACTCGACACAGTTACCACAAAATATACAGACCCCAAAATCAATACTATAATTAAACAATTGTTTCTTTTTAATATTTTTTTCAAATTTCCAATCAACAACGGGTAGATCTATGGGACATACACGAACACATACTTCACAAGCAATACATTTATCAAATTCAAAGTGGATTCGACCACGGAAACGCTCCGATGTGATCGATTTTTCATAAGGATATTGAATAGTTATAGGTAAACGATTTGTATGGGATAAGGTAATTATGAAACTTTGACCAATGTACCTTGCTGCCCGTATTGTTTGTTCACCATAATTTATGAACCCGGTCACCATAGGGAACATATTGTGGGTCTCCGTGAATAAATTGATGTTTCTTTCTCTTGTTTGAGATCAATTATGAATCTAGAATATCGTTATCTTATTTTATTATTTATAGTGAAACAAGTTGGGAAGAAGTTGTCAATAATAGATTACCCAGGGAAATAGGTAAAAGAAATTTCCATCCAAGATTTAATAGCTGGTCCATTCTCATTCTAGGTAAAGTCCATCTTGCTGCGATAGGAATGAACAGAAACAAATAAGCTTTAGCTAATGTAATAAATATTCCAATTGTCGTTCCAAATACTCCATCCATTTGATTTATTCCGAAAAGTTCAGGAATAGATATATACGGAATAGAGAAATTCCACCCACCTAAGTAAAGAACTGTTATAAATAATGAAGAAACTAATAAATTTAGGTAAGAAGCAAGGTAAAATAAAGCGTATTTGATACCTGAATATTCTGTTTGATAACCTGCTACTAATTCTTCCTCTGCTTCTGGTAAATCGAAGGGTAATCTTTCACATTCTGCTAGAGAAGAAATTAGAAAAACAACAAACCCGATAGGCTGACGCCACAGATTCCACCCCCAAAATCCATATTTTGACTGCGCCTCAACTATATCAACTGTACTTAAACTGTTAGATAATCATAGTCGATAATAACATCACTGCTCGTATCGCTATTTCAAAACCGTACATGAGACCTCAGCTTCATACAGCTCCTCTATGACCACAAATAAATGTAAGGACTTACTCGATATTATCTCCATCCTTATTTGGATGGTAAATATACATCGGGAAGACAAAAATTAGACCAATGAAATTCCGTCTGCTCAAATATAAAAGGTGCTTCCGAATTGATCTTATCCATTACAATTTGAATTTTTCTTTGTTTGGTAATAACTTAATTTTTTAATAAAATACTCGTTATATCAATAAATATGTTCTATCAATAACTATAAAGAAAGAATTGGGTATTAATTCAAAATTCATGATAAGAGTTCTATATGTTATGTATAGATATGGATGGGGAAAATAATAAATAAATATCTTTTGTATTATTATTTATTCATTTTTCCCATTCTATTTTTGAATTCTATTTCTTTTGTTCCTGTTCTTCTTTCTCAGAGAGAGGGTACTCTGAAAAATAAAAATAAAGGATTAATTCGTTTTTGATAGTTATTTCTTTAATCAGTGAATAGGAGCATACTCTAGATCGGAATCGTGGGGAAGTACTGCTTGGTCATTTCTACCAACTAAAAGTCCCCATTATGATTCGTTTTATCCAAAATTTTATATAAAAATACTGTTTTTTGATACCTTATATTATCTCCATTACTAATCTTTTGTGTACCTTGGTGTTCCTAACTGTTCACTGATTTTTGATTGATCTTCGGTATGGTAATATATATATATAAGTAGTAGAACCCCCATACGTTGATCTTTTATACCCGCTTCAAGATATGAGAATTAGTCAAAGAATCTTAATCTTGGGGTAAACAGTTTCTATACTGCTTATTTTTATATTCTTGTACATAGGAAATGAGATTTTCTCTTCTTACTGCAAATTTCTAAGCAGTTTGATTTTACTCATATAACTATCTAGTTTAACTCATCGACCCTAATGATGAATAAAAAATGAAAATATCCATTCAATATATTCAACCTCTTTACTTTATTTATAGAGAGAAGGGAAAGAAATAATGTTCCAACGAATCGCACGTAGAGATATTGATAATACACATAGAGTTAATGGTATTTCATAACTAATAGATTGAGCAGCAGCTCGTAGACCACCTAAAAAAGAATATTTATTGTTCGATCCATATCCTGACATAAGAAGTCCAATAGGAGCAATACTTGAAATGGAGATCCATAAAAAAACACCTATACTGAGATCGGCTAAAATAAGGCGATATCCAAAAGGAATTACTAAATAACTTAGTAGAACTGATATGACCGCTATAGACGGTCCCACGCTAAACAAACGAATATCTCCTCTAGATGGAAGTAGGTCCTCTTTAAAAAGTAATTTGGTCCCATCTGCTAGAGCTTGAAGAATCCCCAACGGACCGGCATATTCAGGCCCAATACGTTGTTGTATTGCTGCGGATATTTCTCTTTCTAACCACACAATTACTAGGACCCCTATTATGATTCCTAATAGAAGGGTGAAAATGGGAACAAAGATCCCTATGAGTCCATAAACTTCTTTTAAGGATTCCCATCTAGAAAAAGAATTGATAACTTGTACTTCTACTTCTGTCGTATCAATTATCATTTCAACGATCAATTTCTCCCATAATGATATCTATACTACCTAGTATTGTCATGATATCGGCCAATTTCATTCTTTTAACTAATTGAGGGAGAATTTGCAAATTGATAAAACCAGGTGGACGAATTTTCCATCTCCAGGGGAAAACACTACTATCTCCTATCAAATAAATTCCTAATTCTCCTTTTGGGGCTTCCACTCTCACATAAAGTTCTTGTTTCGATAATTCAAAATTGGGTGAAAGTTTTTTAGTAATAAATCTATATTCAAAATTAGTCCATTCGGAATTTTTTGCTCTATCAAAGCGCCGGACTTCTAAATTTTCATAGGGTCCTCCAGGAATTCCTTCTAGAGCCTGTTGAATAATTTTTATAGATTCCTTCATTTCATCGATTCGGACTAAATAACGAGCTAGTGAATCTCCTTCTTTTTGCCAGTGGACTTCCCAATCGAATTTATTGTAACACTCATAACTATCAACTTTACGAAGATCCCACTGTATTCCAGAAGCACGTAACATCGGCCCTGATAAACCCCAATTTATTGCTTCTTCTCCACCAATAATGCCCACTCCTTCAACTCGTTCCAAAAAAACGGGATTCCGTGTAATAAGTTTTTGATATTCAGCAATTCCTGTTAAAGAATAATCACAGAAATCCAAACATTTATCTATCCAGCCATAAGGCAGATCAGCAGCAACCCCCCCAATACGGAAATAATTATGCATCATTCGCATACCCGTAGCAGCTTCGAATAGATCATATAACAATTCCCTTTCTCTGAAAATATAGAAAAAGGGAGTCTGTGCGCCGATATCCGCCATAAAGGGTCCAAGCCATAATAAATGAGAAGCTATACGACTCAATTCCAGCATAATGACTCTAATGTAACTGGCTCTTTTAGGTACTTGAACACTTTCCAATCGTTCTGGTGCATTTACTGTTATTGCTTCTGTGAACATAGTAGCTAAATAATCCCACCGTGTTACATAAGGCAAATATTGTATAATCGTTCGATTTTCTGCTATTTTTTCCATCCCTCTGTGTAAATAACCCAATACGGGTTCACAATCAATAACATCTTCACCATCAAGAGTAACGATCAGTCGAAGAACACCATGCATTGATGGGTGATGAGGACCCATATTAACTATCATGAGATCTTTTCTTGTAACCGGTACAGTCATATCTTTTCTTCCTTAATTCATTATTCCATGAATTTATCAAACAAAGTTCATCAAAATGAAAAATTTAACAACTACTAATAACTAAAGAAAAAAATCCAAACCAACCTTAAAATTAACGAGTTTTTGACTCCCGAATACCTAATTGACCAATTAATTTCTTATAACGTACTCTATTTTTATTTGACAAATAATCCAGTAGCCGTTGACGTTTTCCCAGAATTTTCCGTAGGCCCCTTTGTGATAAAAAATCTCTTTTATGTAATTCCAAATGTGAAGTGAGTCTCCGTATCTTATCCGTAAAACGGAATACTTGAAATTCAACAGATCCGCAGTTTTGTTCTTTTTCTTGTCGAATAGCTAAGATGAATGAATTTTTGATCATAAAAAACCGATTTTTCTATTTTTTTTTGTGGATTTTACCGATCAGGTATAATAATAATTATTATTATACCTGTTAGTTCCGGTTATTTGAATCTAGTACAAAACAATTTTGATTTTCTCATATACACTACTTTAAATTTATATTAATTTAATTTTATCCAAATCAAATTAGAAATTTGATTTGGATAGAAGGGATGTTACATTTATCAGAATGTAACATGGTATATGTGTATATCTTTATTCACCGAATATGGCATCCTATAGATATATAGGAAATATACTATTAACTAATTCTGAATCGTGGATACATATGTATTCTTGACATACTGAAATGACTACCGTTATTGGTATCAAACCAATAACGATTCATACAAGCTAAATCTTCTAATCGATAATTGGGCCAAAGAAATGATTTTAATTTAATGAATTTATTTGCATCTGTATTAAGATGCTTTTCCCTGTTTAAAAATTGTCCCCGGTTTTTTATGTTGTTTTGATTGCAAAATAGTGGATTTCGATTCACAACATTCCAATTCCGGAAATTGAAACAAATTAAAATTCTAAATTCTCTACGACGTCTGGGAGATAGAATATTTTCGGGAACAAGGAAATCAAAATGATTTCTGCTTCTATTCACAAGCATATTGCTGTGTTGTGCAATGGATCCATCAAAATTCTTTTTTTCAACATATCCACTTTTTATTATGCATTTTCCATTAGTTTGGCACTTATTCTTATCAACCAATGAAATACCTATGGTTTGATATATAATAGATTTTCCATCCTTTTTCATAGATAAACGAATGGGTTCGATAATAAATATTCCTCTTTTTATCAATTCTGTAAGAGTTAGGTTTTTCTGAATCAACATTACATCCAGATGCATCTCTCCTCTTTGAATTGAGGATATAGCAATTTCCTCCCTTGGGTCTATCAGTCTAAGTAGGAGACAATATACCTTGATATTATTGATCATTCTTTGATTCAAGGAATCATCCCATCTTAATTGAAAAAGAAAATATTTTTTCAGGAAGAAATCCAGTTCCGCTTCTTTCTTGCTCTTGAATTGTTTTTTTCTTTCTGCCTTTTTTAATATCTGCTCCCGTGTAATCTTCTTCAAGATTTTTCTTTTTGTTTTGTTTTCGTAGATCTGATACAAAATCTCCTTGACCTTGTTGTTTGTTTTTTTTTGGTTGGAATTTTCTAATTCAAGATATTCTTTTTGATTAGCTAATATAGAAATATTTTTTTTTTTATTTACGTGGATCTTTTCATTTTGACTAATATTTTTTTCATAGAAAGGAAAATTAAAAATAAGTAATTTGATTGGTATGATCCACGGGTTAATTTTATACATATCAAAAAGTAGTACAAATTCTGGGAAAAACCAAGGTTCTAAATTTGATTTTGATATGGTATGATATAACCTTTCTTGATTCATTCCTATCCAATCAAAAAAAAGATTTTTTTGATTGGATAGGTTGATTTTGTGATGAATCGTAAAAGAAAAAGGACCCTTTTTTTCAAATTTTTGAGAATTTTTAGTTTCAGTTTTAGCGTTTTTATGAATCTTGGTGCCGATATGCGTATTGGCCCAGGTCTCAATATCGATATTATTTCTAAGACAAAAATGAAGAATTCTACAATCAAAAAATTTTCTATCCATATTTTTGTCCATATCAATAATAGATCCTTTTTCTAGAGAATCACTAATAGATATACTTATGAATTTATAAAATGATTCGGATTTCAGTGTATTTGTATTGAAATTATATGGAATTTTTTTGTCCTCTACTTGTAATGTTGATCCAGAAATATACGAGTCCTTACTATTCACATAATTTATATGTTTATATGACAAAAGATTATATCCATAATGTTTTTTCACTTTTTCTTTTTGACTTATTGATGAGTTCACTGCATAGTAATTTTTTTTCATGTAATGAATTAATTGGTCTTTTTCTTTTTTATATAAATCTAATTTCATTGAGTTTTTCTTTTGAATCATACGACATTGATTGACTCTATTTCGCCATTTTTTTGGTACTAAGTGATCCCACTTGGTCTGAGATAAATTGTATTGATAATGACCCTTTAACCAATTTTTCCATTTATTCATTCCAGACTTATGAATTTTTTTTTGCCTTGGTTTGGAATCAAATATTCCTCGTGTCGTACAATAATTCTTGATTATATCCCTAAGAAAAGGATAGGTGTGGTGATATTGAAGTACAGATTTCAAATGATACTTGTTAAGTAATTGATTTTGTGATAATTTGTAAAATACATAGGCTTGAGACAAAGAAGATAAGTCACAATTATTATTCCTAATATTTTTATTACTAATATTAGTATTAGAAAAATTAGAAAACAGATTTTTTATAGTCGAAATAAAGTTCATTGTATTTTTATTTGTTTTCTCAATTCCTTCTTGATTTGTTTCAGCGTTGGAAATGGATTTGTTGATAATTTTTTTTGTTGATTCAAAGAAAAGTTGTGCATTGACCCTTGGAATCTTAATGATACATAGTAATATATCCATACATTTTTTTTCAACGAAGGATTTCATAAAATAATGTGATTTACGTATTACTCGGATATTTTTTCTTTTGAACATTTGCAAAATATTCTTCTTTGATTCCGATCTTTTATCATCACAAGCTCGAACTATTTTTTTCTTGTCTTTTGTGATTCTTTCTATTTGAGTCCTAATTGTTATTGTCTTATTAGCAAGATCTTTCATTTTTGTTTCTATGAGTGAATAATTTTCATTTACACAATTCGCGGATCGCATTCGAATGGTCGATTCTCGGATAATCTTATTATTTATATTGGAATCTTTTTCGTTTTCATTCGATTCATATACTTTTACCGTTCTCAATTTCAATAAGAAAATGGGATTTACTTTTTCAAGTTCTTTCATTATTAGGTTTATAACTAGAACTATTCTTGTTTTTTCTTTTGAAACTTTTAGAAAATCTTTTCTTCTTTCTTTGAAAACCCTTATAACTTGAAAAAATTGCCTTTTTGCTTTTATCGTTTTTTTTTCGAGTTGGTTAAAAATGGGTTCAAAAAAACAAGGTCGTTTTCGGGGAGACCCGAAAGGTAGTTCTGCTTCCCTTCCCCAGACTGTTAAAAAACAAAAATTGTCTTTTTTCTCCTTTTTCCTTAGTTTCTGATCTCTATCTCTATGATGAGATCGTACTTTAGATCTTCGCCAAGGTTTCAGACAGAAAGGAAATAGAATCTTTATCTGAATACCGTCTGTTAACCAATTTTGGGGAAATTCTGTTTCTGATAATTGAACGCCATTATAGGTACATTTAACATACATTTCTTTATTCCATTCCTTCAAATCCTCGTACCATTCGGGGAATTGCAATAATAACATACGGCCAATATTTTTAGCTATTATTAATAAGGGTAATATAACGTATTTTCTAAGAAAAGATTGGGTTACTAACATTAAACCTCTTATTGCTTGAGTAAATATAAAGGTATC